TTTAAATAACGGAAGATCAAATATTTCAAAATTGTATCTAGAATGACTGGAAAAGTGGAAACAAGGCCAGATATAATTTGATCATTATGAGAAAATCCAAAATCTTTATAGATAGAGCCAATCATTAGTTCCCAACCGTGCGGCGAATGGAATCCGATACACAAATCGGTTAATAAAAGAATAGAAAATGCTTTTATTGTGTCGTTTAGGTTATATAGGAATTCCTGAACCCAAGAGTTAAGAATAATAAGTTGTTCATTACCTATAAAAGAATAACCACTTAGAAAAACGAAACAGATTATATTGGTCGAGAAGGACAAAATTGTATGTATACAATCTTCGTTGTGTAGCTTGATCAATTGAATCGTTTCTTTATGGATTCCTAGATTAAGCTTTTTTACCGGGTATTCCTTTATCACCTCGTCCAACAGTAAGAGATCCTCTAATTCTATGAATTTTTCTAAAAGACTCTTTTCTTGAATATCATTCAAAAGAGTTTCGGATTGCTTGGTATTCCACCAATTAGTAACACAAGATTCCAGACTTTTATTAAATGCTATAAAGCTCCACCAGGGTAAAAATACTATAGATACCAGAAATAGAAGGGGAATAAATGTTTTCTTTTTTGCCATGTTTTTCATTTATAAATTGTTAAGTTCATTTTTAAAGTGGCCTCATTCGTGGACTCTATGCGATCTAATCCTTTTTGTTTCACCAAAATGAGTTCTATTCCAAGGTATCGAATCGTTCTCTGTTTTTTCTTTGTGATTCAGTAATGAGTCCTAAAGAATTGATAAATCTTTCTGAATGTTATGATCAAAACAAAAAGGGGGTATCAAAATAAGACAGAACTTGGATAATTCTCGTTATAAGAAATAAAAATGTTGGGTCATTCATTAAAGAGAAAAGAGCGAACGAAGGGAGAAAACGAAACATCGCGAGATAGCATTAATTTACATGAGCTATTTGTCTCTAACCTATCCATTCAAAATATTGAAAAAAAAAAATCAATTTCTTTATTTCAAACGCATAAATTTCTTTTTTGCAGACAAAAACAATCCCCCTTTTTTGGATGTTCCACATATCTATAAAATATGCGTTTGCTTTGATTCTAATGGACGTTCTTCGGTTCATTTCAAAAAACTTCAATCGGTACTCGCAAGAAATAAGCCAATTCGGCGGCTTTTTGTTCCATTTCTCGTGGAGTTAAATTCTCATCAGTACGAGTCAAAGGAACGGCCCCTCGGCCTCTGATTTCTAGATAAAGGACACGCCGAGGAGAAATACCCTCTTTAAGTTCTATTCTGATAGACTGAATATCATTTATAAGGAATCGGAGGAAGATGCGACGATTTTTTCCCGGAAATCCCCAACGAAAAATAGACACTATTCCTTCTTTTTTATCGAAGAGATCATAACCACTACCTACATTCCACGAAATTGTGCACCACAAATAGGAGCTAATAAAGAGGCCCGCGATACCATAGAAAGACATGACAATCCCTTGTGGAAAAAAAACGATTTGTTGAGAGGGAAAGAAAGATATCAAACTCCTACCAAGATAGCTGGAAGTTCCAACTAATAAAAATCCTAATGAACCTAAAAAAAGGATAAACGCCCAGAAGAAATTACTTGTTTTTCGAGACCCCCTTATAAGTTCTATCCGTATACGTTCTGATCGCCAATTCATACTAATCTAGTTGCATTTCATTTGAATGATTTGAATTGATAGAATAACAAAAATGAATTTAACTTATACTTTACTTAACGCTCCGTTTCTGAAGTAACTCTCATCAACTAGCACTATCCTAATGTGAACCTGTAGGGGTAATTCATCAAATTCGTTCGATCGAAAATAAGAACGTCCCCTCATATGACCCTGCCCTAGATATCTACAAGCACTGACTTTCTCATGGACCGGCCGTGATTTTTAAATCGTTCAAATGACTTTATCCCTATATAAGCTTTCATATGCATAAGAGTTCTTGCACTTATGTTCGAAAGAAATCACGCATTATAACATATTCCACTTTTCATTTTCAATAAAAAAATGGAGTATTATGATTCAATTAAGTCTAAATCTTGAAAAAGTTTGATTGGGCCTAACCAGCCAGCCTAAACAATCTTGTTTTTTTGAACATGAAGAAATAAAGAAGCCATTGCAATTGCCGGAAATACTAGGCCTACGAAAGGCACAAAAATAGAGGGAAGGTTTATATCTGTCATAGAATGGGTACCTCGATTGACTATTTGTACCTGTTTGTTATATTGTTCTAAAATTCTCTTAACTTAATTCGAATTCTAATTCTATATAATTATACTAATTATATCCAAGTGAGTATAGTATATACTAAGTTCAAGAAATGTAGAACTAACTAAATAAACTTAATTATCCTTCGAAACAAAAAAGATATGTTGGATAATCAACTTTTTGATTCTTCATCTTTTGCCCCTGTCTTTTAATTGAATTCAATATCAATGAAGAAAGAGTTGTTTACAA